CTATTGAGTTCTTACTCTTCGGGTAAGGCTTTGTTTGATCTATTCCATAACATAAAAAAAGTTGGAAATTCATCCAGTCAACATAATCATAATATTAGATTCATAGAAATGATAAAAGGATGCTTTGTTTCTGATGATGTTTTTGAAAAATGGAATCCCTTGGTGGATTTATAGTATCTGTTCCGCCATAGTATGAGGGCCCCTTCCGAAACAAGAAGAAAGAAGGAATCAATTGATTTTTTGGATGACACAGGATTTCTACAGATGAGACATCCTGCAAACCATTTCTATACTAATTGAATTGAACCTTACTCTACTCTATTCTATAAAAATCAAATTTCATCAAGTAAAAAAAGACTCTTAATGTTCCGGTTGAAAGGGGAAAATCTTGGATTTTTGCACATATCCAAATCCTTATTTATTATCTCATCTTAAAATTTTCTTTTTTTTTACTTGAAATTTGATAAGTTCGTTGAAGAAGTTCTATTTGTTTACTAAGCCATCCCCCTTTTTTGTTTGTCCGCCACTTCTTATGAATCTAAAGAAAGAGGTTCCGATAGACCTGGAAAAGAAAACAGTAATCTTTGACGAACAAGATCAAGAATCATTATTATTTCGACACAAGAAAAGGAATTTTCCGCCCTTTTCTTGTGTCGAAAATTAGGAAGACAAGTAATCCCTCCCAGAATCATTCTTTCATTTATCCCTTACCGCGTATTCTCTTCCTACTTAATGTTATGCCGCCTATTGTCTATTAGAATTCGATTCTATTAGATAGAAAAAACTATTGATGCATTCCATGGCATTTACAATCTGGCAATAAGAAGCGTCACACCGCTCCAAATTGGATTGAAAAAAAAAAAAAAGGGGGGGGGTCAAGTAGTCTTCTTCGCAATATACATACTATTACTAGGAATGGGATACAAGCAATTCCCGGCATCTCGCAGAAAAGCAGTATAAACAAAGCAAGACAAGGGGCTTTCCATATTTTTTTGGATCATACATAATTGCATTGATCAACAATAATTCGGCCCTTTTTACCAACTTGATGAATCCGTGGATCTAGAAATTCATTTCGGACAATTGAACCTTCTCAAACTGTTTCTTTTTGAGAACCAAAAAGATTTGTGCTAGGATAACAGATGCCAAGAAGAACAACAAACCTTGGACACGTAATGGATCTTGAAGTACTATTTCTGCATCTCCCTGACCAAATCCACCCACATTGGGATTACTCGTTAATGGCTGATCAAGCTTGATGGATTCACCCTCTGAAACAAGAAGTTCTGGTCCTGGGGGTATAATATCAACCACTTGGTGTCCATCCGATGCATCGGCTATGCTTATTTCATATCCCCCTTTTTCTTTACGTACTATTCTGCTTACTATACCTGCTGCTGTAGCATTATAGACTGTATTGTTACTCTTGCTCCCGTCGGGATAAATCTGACCCCTTCCCCTGTTCCCGCCTACGTATATGGGATATTTTAAGAAGTGAATGTCTTTTTTAGTAGAAGGGTCCGGAGAAAGAATGGGAAAGACGATTTCACTATATTTCTGACCAGGAACAGGACCCACTACAAGAATATTTCTTTTAGTGGGGCGATAGCTCTGAAAAGACAGATTGCCCATCTTTTCTTTCAGCTCGGGAGAAATACGATCGGGGGGAGCTAATTCGAATCCCTCGGGTAAAATAAGGACAGCCCCCACATTCAAAGCCCCCTTTTTACCATTAGCAAGAACTTGTTTCAGTTGCATATCATAAGGGATTCTAACAACTGCTTCAAATACAGTATCAGGAAGCACAGCTTGTGGAACCTCAATATCCACGGGCTTATTAGCTAAATGGCAATTGGCACATACAATACGCCCGGTTGCTTCTCGTGGATTTTCATAACCCTGCTGCGCAAAAATAGGATATGCATTTGAAATAGATGTCCGAGTTATTACATATATCATGATCAATACGGAAATGAATCGAGTCATCTCTTTCTTTACCCAGGAAAAGGTATTTCTATTTTGCATGGTCCAATAATTGATCCCGGAAATTTCTACAATAAATTAGGTAGGTAGCTAGCATAGTTCCCTATCCATGATTCTGCCATTGTACTGGAATAATTGTACTGAAGTATAGTAGGAATCCCCTGGGCGGGTAGAAGTATAAAGAGTGAGTAAGCTTCAAAACGGTTTGTTTATGTACGAAGTAGCATCATGATTTGATTGATATCAGCAGATCAAATGAGTTCTTCATTCATTCATTGAATGATAAATCACTACAAGTGAAGGAGATACACGATTTAAATAATGGAAGATCCAATATTTCAAAATTGTATCTAGAATGACTGGAAAAGTGGAAACAAGACCAGATATAATTTGATCGTTATGAGCAAATCCAAAATCTTTGTAGACCGAACCAATCATTAGTTCCCACCCCCGGGGTGAGTGGAATCCGATACATAAATCAGTTAATAAAAGAATAGAAAAAGCCTTTATTGTGTCGCTTAAGTTATAGAGGAATTCCTGAACCCAAGAATTCAGAATGACAAGTTCTTCATTACCCAGAATAGAATAACCACTTAGAATAGCAAAACAGATTATATTTGTCGAGAAATCCAAAATGATATGGATATGATCTTCGTTGTGCATTTTGACCAATTGCATCGTCTCTTTGTGGATTCCTATACGAAGCTTTTGTATCTGTGTCTCCGGGTACTCTTTTATCATTTCATCCAACAGGAATAGTTGTTCTAATTCTATGAATCTTTCTAGAACGTTCTTTTCTTGAATATCATTCAAAAAAGTTTCGGATTGTCCGGTATTCCACCAATTAGTAACCCAAGGTTCCAGACTTTTATTAAATGAGAGAGAGATCCACCAGGGCAAAAAGACTATAGATGCAAGATACGGGAGGGGAGTCAATGCTTTCTTTTTTGACACTTTTCATCTGTGAATTGTTAATGAACCCGCTTCATTCGCCGACTCTATCTGATCCGATATTTCTATGAAGCATGAGTTCTATAACAAGGTATGGAACCTATGGATCTATTCCTTTTTTTTTTTTGAATTGTTTAGTCCTTGGATCTAGAAAGAATATAGAAATAGAAATAGAATAAGGGCCCGTTTCGAATGAAGAAATAATCAAATACTTTTCCCAGATATCTCAGTTGGTCAAATTCGAACCAATTCTATCTTCATTTGTTCTTTCGATGAATGCCCAAAAGAACCGCTTGAAATAATGAATATTATTTGGATTTCGAGACGAAAGAACTCCCCTCAATTATTTTTTCGAAATTTTCACTGGCTACCCACGACCCAGGAATAATTGAGGGGATATTTCTGAAAAATATTAATGATGAAATCCGAAATAGGTGACAAAACGAGAGAGAAATTGGATAGTTATGAGAGATCTAAACGTTTGGTTATCCAGGAGCTAAAGAAAGGATCAAAAAAGAAACATCGATTGACAAAAGAAAGATAATTAACGAGATATGATACATCTGTATCTAATGTATTAATCCAAAGTATTGGCCCTAAAAAGAGAAATTATGTATTCCGAAATGCTCTGATATGTGTGATGAATACATACTTATTAGACTTGTTACTAGTAGAATTGAGTTCTATATGCAGAAAAAGGAGTTTTGGTCGATCAAAATTGCTTCTTATTATGGTTGTTCCGTATACGTCCGCCTGCTTTATTCTATGGGCCACAGAAGGATTACCAACGGAACGGGGGAAATAGAATCTAACATGTTTTGCTCGAATGAACGTTCCGAAGAAGCTTCAGTTATATTTAAAAGGGGGTTCCTGGGTCCCTTCCCTCATGCTGAGAAAGCATTCATTCCCTTCATTTCAAAATACTTCAATTGGCACGCGCAAGAAATAGGCCAATTCAGCAGCTTTTTGTTCAATTTCTCGTGGAGTCAAATTTTCGTCAGTACGGGTCAAGGGAATAGCGCCCTGGCCTCTGATTTCCATATAAAGGACACGTCGAGGATAAAGACCCTCTTTAACTTCCATTCTGATCGATTGAATCTCTCTCATAAGGAATCGAAGGAAGATGCGACGATTTATTCCAGGAAATCCCCAACGAAAAATACACACTATTCCTTCTTTTCTATCGAATCGATCATAACCGCTACCTACATTCCACGAAATTGTGCACCACAAATAGGAACTAATGAACAGACCTGCGATCCCATAGAAAGACATCACGATTCCTTGGGGAAAAAAAATGATTTGCTGAGACGGGAATAAAGATATCAGATTCCTACCAAGATAACTGGAAGTTCCAACCAATAAGAATCCTAGTGAACCTAAAAAAAGGATACAGGCCCAGCAGAAATTACTTGTTTTTCGAGACCCCGTTATAAGTTCTATCCATATACGTTCTGATCGATAGTTCATACTAGATCCAGTTGCATCCTATTGGAATTGAGAGAAGAGAATAAGCCAAATGAATTTGATTTTACTTTTTTTATTTTGCTCCCGAAGTAACTCTCATCAACTAGCACTATTATGACGCGAACTATTAGGAGTAATTCATCAAATTGGTTAGATATAAAATAATAACATCCCCTTCGTATAATACCACCACTATGTATATCTACATAATATAGATACGTTAACTTTCTATTTCAGATATCCGCTCTGATCCATTTTAAAACAGCTATCCCCCCATATGCATGCATTTATCCATATATAATGTATCCGCATGTATAATCACTTTTTTATTTGTGCCCGGAGGGAGCCACATGTCGTATCATATTCCACTAAATGGATATCCCTATTATGATCCAAGTCCAAGTGTTGAAATAAATTGATGAAATTTTGTCCTATCAGGTCTAAACAATCTTGTTTTTTTGAACATGAAGAGATAAAGAAGCCATTGCAATTGCTGGAAACACTAAGCCCACTAAAGGCACAAAAATAGAGGGTAAATTGAAATCTGTCATAGAATGGGTGCCTCGATTTAATATTTGTACCTGTTATAAAGATATCTTATCTTATGATAAGTATATCTATTATAAGTATTATTAAGTATATAATAAGTGCAAGGAATGTAGAGCTAAATAAGTGTATCTATTCACCTTTCTACAAGAAATAGATGGATGATAATCCGCTTTATTATTCTTGTTCTACCGCCCTTATCTTCTAATAAAGAGTTTCTTACGAGTTTCCTAAGGATTTGTTAGAATCCGATCCAACAGGAATTCATAGTCAAAAGTGTAGGTCCTCGGGAGATATAAAAATATGCAACACTTCCCTTATAGATTTGAATTATTCTATATATATTAATACGATATATATTAATAGGAAAGAAGGGAACATGAAATTCTTTTGATTTTTTTTCCCAATTCCATTCCGCGGAAGGAAGAATTCATTCTTTTCCTCCTGATAGGGGGTTCCTCATTACTAATCATGAATAGGGGTAGGATAAAAAATCTGCATCAAAAAAAGTAATTATCCGAAACTTCCTATAGAACTTATGTTACCAAAGAAAACTCCACTCTTCTTATTTTGACTTTGATTCCGATGAACTAAAGTTCGCTACAAATAACTGAGCCTAGCGCTCTACTTGAATTTTGATTCAAGGGAAAGAAACCGTGTAGCTGAAATAATTCACTCAGAACACCTTTTAAAGGATTACGTGGTACGATTGGATCAAATAAGCCCTTATGGAATAAATACTCAGCTGCTTGTGAACCGTCAGGTACTGTCTTATTCAATGTTTGTTCAATTACTCTTTTCCCCGCAAATGCAATGTAGGCATTGGGTTCAGCAATAATAATATCTCCCAACATACCAAAACTGGCCGTTACTCCGCCGGTTGTAGGAGATGTAAGGATTGATACATAGAATAACTTTTTATTGAATTGATAATCATATAAAGCGGAAGATATTTTAGCCATTTGCATCAAACTCAAACTTCCTTCTTGCATGCGTGCTCCTCCAGAAGCACACACCATAATAACAGGTAGAGATCTATTAGCAGCATATTCGATCAACCGGGTGATTTTCTCGCCTACTACGGATCCCATACTACCCCCCATGAACTGAAAATCCATAACCCCAATGGCTATGGGAATCCCATTTAGTTGACCTATGCCTGTTTGAACAGCCTCAGTTAAACCTGTCTTTCTTTGATACGAATTGATACGATCTCTATAAGGTTCCTCTTCCGAGTGAAATTCAATGGGGTCAATAGAGACCATGTCTTCGTCCATAGGATCCCAAGTGCCCGAATCAACCGAAAGTTCGATTCTATCTGAACTACCCATTTTCAAATGATATCCACATTGTTCACAAATATTCATTTTTGACCTAAAAAATTTCTTATAATTTAATCCATAACAATTTTCGCATTGAACCCATAAATGTCTGTATTTTTTATTTCCATCGAAATCATTAGATCTTCCTCTTATATTGAAATCACTGCCATTACCGCCAGTTCTTATACTAGAACTCCCCTTGTCACTATCACTTACACTTTCACCACTACAAATGTAACTATAAATATAACTGTAAATGTGATTGTCGCTACCACTCGAAATGTACTTATCAATACTGATTTCAGAACGAAGATAACTATCAATGCAACTATTAATGTGATTATTCCAACTATACGTAGTATCATACATATAATGATCATAGTAGCGATTGTCACTCTTAGACCCGCTATTCAGATAACTAGAAAAAGCAGTTTCTAGTTCACTCAGAAAAGAACTATCATTGTCAATCTCAAAAACCCGATTTTCAATATCAAAATATACGGAATAACTGTTACCATTACTATCCCTAACTAAAAAAGTGTCATCAGAGATGAAACTCCAAATGTCCCTGACACCGAAAAAATGATCAACATTACTGCAACTATTACTTTCGCGCCAACCATGATTATGATTGTTTTTATTCGTATCATTTAGAATGGGATCTTCACTTCCACTGGTATTTCCAACAGGACGACCAAGACTGTCCATTGATTTACCTAGCCCACACCTGTGTTCTAACTCCTCGTTAGACAACATTGAATTGAACCACCATTTTCCCATAGATCCTTCCTGCCCCCTATTTGAAAATACAATAAATGAATAGTCATTCGACGAAAAATCATTTTACTATTTCATTTCCTATCGGAATACGCATATAGATCCAATCACTAGGATTATTAACTAATAACGAGTAACTATTGAACGAAAGAAATGATTTTGTGGGAGTCGGGAGTATCAATTCACTATATATGATATATGATGGAACCTTTTCTTCAATTATTATAAATAGAAGATAGCTTTCTCCCATGTTGTGTACAAACTCTCATCGAAAAGATAAATATTTGTTCCCTCCTAGGAAGGATTCATTTTCGTATAATCTCGTATAATAATAAGTTTCTAATGCAACACGGAATGAAAAGGACAATATACAGGATGAGTAGAAGAAGTTGTGACCCTTGGCTCGATCTATGGTCCGAAACAACGGGATAGAAAAGGATCCACCAATCCTAAG